TGCTTTATTTACAAACTTCACCTTCAACAAGCGTAGATTTTTTTCAATAATTTTTTCTCCCTATTCCGAATAATTAATAATAATGTTGTCTTTCTCTTAAGACTGAGAGCGGTAAAAAAAAATAAAAATAATCAAATCGCACCATCTCTGTAATAGGTGAATGCCTCTTTTTCTCCTGAAGTTGTCGGAATTATTCGTAATAAGATATTGGCTACAATTGAAAAGGTTTTATCAATAAAATTTCCATTTATCCCAGATCTAGACATAGGTGTATTAATCCATTCTATAATTTTTTTTGAATTTCCTTTCGTGAGAAAATGATCCCACAAACAAAGGAATTGTACAGTACGAAATAACGTAAAAATGGATTCATTAAAACAAAAAGACGCCCTTGATTACTCAAATTGTTTATTTTTGACAGGAATCAATAAAAAATTTGAATCCGATTAGATTTCATCCAAATGTAGTAATAGAAAATGAAGGGAACTATTCCGATTTCATTGAAGTTGAAGAGTCAAAGAATTTCTCCTAGAGATTCGGATAATTTGAAAAGTTTTGATTCCAAAGAGGAAAAAGAGTCGAATAATAATTCGATGATTAAAATGGAATACCGTCTGTTTTGTGTTGTGTGTATAGTGGGTATACGCATACAATCAAATATAAAAATCCGAAGGTCGGTTCATGAATTTGGAATAAATCTATGGGTTAAGGGGTTAAGTAAGGAATTCTTGTTGAAAAATCAAAAACAGGAAAGGGATTTTCGAATTTTTATGAAAATGGAATAATAGTTTAAACTAAATAGAATCGTGGTATAAAGGTAGCCATTAAACATAGTCTAAAAAAATAGATCGATCGGCGGATTCGTTCCAATTGAGTGATTTAATCCGGTATAAATATTAGAAAGGGCTGATATCTTCGCAAACATGAATAGATATATATCTTTATTTAAATTTTACAATTTTAATTTTTTTCATAAAAAAAATTATCTTTATCCCGAGCCTCGGAGGAAGGATTTATCTTTGATGAAAAGTTTTATACTTTTAGAGTTACATTTTTATAGTGAAAATGGAATGTACATACCTATAAAAAGAATATAAATGACTCACTATTTACTCGGTTTTTGGGCCATAATCATTATGTAGGAGAGATGGCCGAGTGGTTGAAGGCGTAGCATTGGAACTGCTATGTAGACTTTTGTTTACCGAGGGTTCGAATCCCTCTCTTTCCGTATCCTTCACCTAATTCATCAATGTTACTGGCTATAATGCATCAAATAAGAATGGATACTCCAACAGTTAGCCCGTATCTTTTCTTTGATACAGATTCTTTATTCCTAATCCTAATTTCTGTGGTACGAAAATACTGGACAAAATGGACAAGGAATGAAAATCCCCTACTGATCTAGAGATCCATAAACGAGAGAAAAATACCCAGACCAAACCCCTTAACTTAACTCAGTCCCTTTACTTAAGCGAAAAAAGGGGCAAAATTGGCCGAACCTTATGTTATTTTAGTTAGGGTTAAGTCTGACGAGAGTAATATTCTACAACTAGTAATTCATTTATTTTCAAACCGACCCATTTACTATCGATTATTTGATTGACTAATCCTTTATATTGTAATGGGTGAAGAGTCAAATGTTTTGGTAATTCCTCCGGGGGGGATGAATCAAGATGATTTTGAATCAGAGCCTTAGATTTTTGCTCATCTCTCACCGTAATAATATCTCTGGGTTTGCATCGATAACTTGGTATATCTACTATCCGACCATTAACTAAAATATGCCTATGGTTAACTAATTGGCGGGCTTGAGGAATAGTCGAAGCCATACCCAATCGAAAAAGGATGTTATCCAAACGCATTTCAAGTAATTGTAGTAAAACCTGACCTGTTGACCCTTTGGCTTTTCCGGCGATACGAACGTATTTAAGTAATTGTTGTTCCGTAAGACCATAATGAAAGCGCAATTTTTGTTTTTCTTCTAAACGAATACGATATTGCGATTTTTTGCCGGGGCGCGATTGGGTTCGAAGATCGTTTCCGGCTCTAGGCTTTTTACTAGTTAGCCCCGGTAAAGCCCCCAGACGGCGGATTTTTTTGAAACGAGGTCCTCTGTAACGCGACATAAAGACTCCTTTTTTTTATGAAATTTCATAAACCAAAATTAAAACTAAACTAAAATGTGATAAATGAAGCGAAATTTACTGAAGTATTACAAAGAATAATTAGAGGAATTGTATCAATATCCGGACCTTATTGTATATTAAGTATTATATAAATAAAAAATAATTTGAAATAATAAAAAAAAAAATGAAGGGCTCTTTTCTTGGTTGATTTGTTCTACAGAGACCAAACCCCTCCAATCCAATTTTTATTCATAATTGGAAGTTTCTATGAAATAATAGAAAGGGCTCGGTGACCTTTAGGAAAGGGCAAAGAGGCTTTTCACTTTGATTTCATATTTTCAATTATCTAAAAAAAAAAAAAAACAAATGGAGAAAAGCCGGCTATCGGAATCGAACCGATGACCATCGCATTACAAATGCGATGCTCTAACCTCTGAGCTAAGCGGGCTCGCATAATATAAATTGTACACGTATACTAATTTAGTAAACTACTGCTACTAAGATCTTAACTTTTTATTCTTAGCTATTTCATAAGAAATATGATATAAATGTAAAAAAATTCAATTATAGAAAGGGATAAGAATGGAAAATATAATTTCCAAAAACATTTCATTTTGATCTATTTATTTAGATCTATTTCTCAAATATATGTTTATTAGTAATAAATATCTTAATTTGTTTAATTAGATACTAAGATTTTTTTAGTATATCCATATTTAATTTACTATATTTTTTAATATAGTTTTTTGATATTTTACTATAGAATTACTATAGTATATAAAGTATATAATTACTATATAAAAATAAAATAAAACTATATTAAAAATAAAATATTTTAGTACATAGTTTTATATTTCTATATATTTAGTTATATTTCGAATTTGAAATAGAATTTGGTAACTAAAGTAAGTTATATAATCTAGTAATTAAGTTAGAATCTTATTCTATAATCTATATTAGAATCGTATAATATATTAAAATATTAAATTAATATAATTTAATTAATTATTGTATATATTTGAAATCGAAAATATAGAATTTATATAATAAAAAAGAATTTCCTATTTCATTAATATTCATTGATAACTCATTGGTAACTAATTCGAAATTAACGGAATAATTAATTGATTCATTATATCCATTCGATTAGTTATGGCTATTAATGAAATTTGAAATTACTAAATTGCCCTTTGTCGTTTTTTTTATTATTTATTAGGGTCTTCCCTAAGAAAAGGATAAAAAGAGAAAAGTGCAATCCAGATCATAATGAAACATTCCTATGGTTTCATTCGGAAAGGCGAAACCTAAGACGAAAAAAAAAAAAAGAATCGACCGTTCAAGTATTCAAAATTGCACACTAAAAATGATAGCAATAGGGACATGTATAAATATAATATATATATTATAACATATAATAGATATATGTTATGTGGTATATATCTATATTGAATTTCTGATTGAACCACGTATGGTTTACAATAGAGATGAAAAAAGATAGATACGAAATCAAATAGGAGCAAACACTTTTCAATACAGGAATCGATATCTAATAAATTCCACGGTTCCAGCATAATAAAAATGGAAATGAACGAAAAGGGGTAAACGGCATCATGATGTGATCCTAATCACATCACAAAAAAGGGGGGGGGGGATATGGCGAAATTGGTAGACGCTACGGACTTAATTGGATTGAGCCTTGGTATGGAAACCTACCAAGTGATAACTTTCAAATTCAGAGAAACCCTGGAATTAAAAATGGGCAATCCTGAGCCAAATCCCGTTTTATGAAAACAAACAAGGGTTTCAGAAAGCGAGAATAAATAAAGGATAGGTGCAGAGACTCAATGGAAGCTGTTCTAACAAATAGAGTTGGCGGTCGTAAAGGAATTCTTCCATAGAAACTTCCGAAAGGAGGAAACCTATATACATATGTATACTTACTGAAATACTATCGCCAAATGATTAAAAATGATTAATGACGACTCCAACCGGTTCTATAATTTTTATATATCTATTTAGATGAAAAATAGTCGTTGATCAAATCATTCACTCCATCATAGTCTGATAGATCTTTTGAAGAATTGATTAATCGGATAAGAATAAAGATAGAGTCCCATTCTACGTGTCAATATCGACAACAATGAAATTTATAGTAAGAGGAAAATCCGTCGACTTTAGAAATCGTGAGGGTTCAAGTCCCTCTATCCCCAAAAAGATCTGGTTGCCTCCCTAATTATTTATCTTCTCATTTTATTATGGACTTGAAATTGGTTATGTTTCTCAGTCATTCTCACTCTACTCTTTCACAAACCTATCTGAGCAGAAAAATATTTTCTTATCACAAGCCTTGTGTGTGATATATATGATAATGATACGTGTACAAATGTAAATCAGCATCTTTGAATAATGTATTAAATTTGAATAATTAACAATGACATATAATTATTTGTACTGTATTGAAACTTACAAAGTTTTTTTTGAAGATACAAGAAATTCTAGATAATACTTTGTAATATCTTTTCGTTTTTTTAATTGACATAGACCCAAGTCCTATATTAAAATAATATGAAGATGATGCGTCGTGAATGGTCGGGATAGCTCAGCTGGTAGAGCAGAGGACTGAAAATCCTCGTGTCACCAGTTCAAATCTGGTTCCTGGCACATGAGTAATTTGTATGAGTATATATTCTCATTTATATGGGTCGACATCCATATTCAGTATTATAGTATAGATCATGATACATACTTATCCATCTAAGTGTCGGAGATATATCCCTTATGTAATTATGTTTTATGTATACAAAACAGGCAAAAGAAACGATGGGTATTGTGTATTAAAGTATACAAAAGAAACTAATTCGATTTTGTTTCTTC